AAGGGTGTCGGGGGGCATAATTTCATTCCCAAAGAAAAAGGGAGTTTAGAACTTAAGTCTTTTTTTTTTTTCGCTTTTCTTGTTTGTTTAGGTTTGTAACGAATTGACTAATAGAAGGGAAAAGACAATCTGATGATGCTTCATCAGATGCTTGATTGTACAAGGAAGACGCAAGGTAGGTTATAGAAAAAAACAAGGAAACGGATGATAAAGAAAGGAATTTTGGGTTGATTGGGTCAGGAATCCAAATCAAATTTGGATTCGGTATGGATCAAATAACTTCCTATGTTATAATATTATACTATTCAAGTCTCGACGACAAAGTGATTTGATAGATCAGGTATTGTTATTCATGATATTGATCTGATTCAAGACCATCGAAAGGTAATTCATTCATTGAATTTACAGACGAAAGGTTTATCATCTATAGGGGATTAAATCCCGAGTTATTGTGAAGTAAAAAACCGATGAGATTATGGAAGTAAATATTCTTGCATTTATCGCTACTGCACTATTCATTCTAGTTCCTACTGCTTTTCTACTTATCATTTACGTAAAAACAGTCAGTCAAAATGATTCATTCCGTTGAATTTGAAAATTCAATGGAATGAAACTTTCCTTCTTATTTTATTTTTTATCAAAAATGGACGAAGTCAAATGAAAAGGGTTTCCATTTCGCGCCTTAACTAAAATGAAATGAGCGGACTATAATCGTCAATATTCTATGAATTTGATAGTATGGTAAGAAAGAACTAGATGAATCTTTCTTTCTACCATACTATCTACCTCTCAGTCTATATCTATTTCTTAGTCTATAAATTAATCTAGAATAAAGTCAATTTATCTAGATCAATCTACACTATTGTCTTTATATATGTGTATATGAATTCCATATATTTATATTTATTTGTCTGAAATTGACATAACACCCAATTTGCTACATCTATTTGTTCCAATCATCTGAATCCCTTTCTTTTCGAAATACAGGGGACGAAATATCTCTTTGATTGAAAGAGTATGCTTCATATCATAGATTCCTCGATTGGAATTCAATGGGATTCGAAATTCAGATATTTTTTTTAATAGTTCAAAATTAATAGTTCAAAACGAGTTTGAGAACCATCTATAAAAAAATGGATACGGTTTGATTCCTCAACTCAATTAAATTAGTAGTACTTTTAGAGCCCACTTCTTCCCCACACTACGAGTGAAAGGGAAAATGTAAAGACTACCATTAAAGCAGCCCAAGCGAGACTTACTATATCCATGTGAATTATGTCCCCTATCTCTAGAAATACAAAGGAATTCTTCCATTATTCCTCACTAATAATAATGGAATTAATGGCGCAGAGTCAAAAAGGGATTCTGGCCGAACACTATTGAGAAACCAATAAAAAAAATCGATTATGATTTCGAATCGGGAAAGATTAACCACAAGCAAGATACGTAGTAACATCCCAAGTAAATGGGAACATGTAGGAATAAAATAAAAAATAAGAAGTCCTATTCTTTTTTTATTTTGTTGATTTTCGTAAGGAAAAACATAAAGGGATAAATCCCCAAATTGGATCTAATCCGTACCCCCTTCCCCTTCCAATTATCTATGTGAAAGAGCGATGCTTGACGGGTGCTTTAAGAAAAGCAATTCTTTCTTTTTGCCCCCTTTTCTATAAAAGTCAATTATCCATCCCATCAAATATTGATTGGATACCTGAGCACTCAGAGATTCTCGCGAGTCCGTGGTAGATAAAATACCTTCTGACCCTTTCAAATCAAAAATTCTTAATTGAATCCGATTTTCTATTCAGGCTCTACAATCTGATTCAAGATCCATTCATTAGATACTCCCTTAGTGATAGAAGAAAATCGTGACGTCTTGATAGCCCCTATGCCAGTCCATTCGACTATTTCCTTATGATTAGAATCAAACAAAGTATCAACATTCCTCTGCTTCTCACGGGTAATCATTCTGCGAGTTATATCAGCAGAAGAGAAGAGAAGAAGAGATTTCGAAGTTTTTTGTTTGTTGATGAGGCGACACCCGGATTTGAACTGGGGAAAAAGGATTTGCAGTCCCCCGCCTTACCGCTCGGCCATGCCGCCAAAATGATACAAAATAGATGAGAAAATTTGTCCGGATTACTGAATTTTTATTGTCCTTGTATTTTGACTCCTGTTTTCCTTAATACTTTTCTCCGAAAATAAACACCCTTTTTGCGTTTTTGTATTTGATCCATCCCTTCGATTGATCATATAGTATCTGAAACATTTGATTTCTCAATAGAAAAAGCGAGAGAATTAGCATTGTGGATTTTCAGCCGACAAATCGGAACCATTAACTATTGCCTGCTTACTTCGAATTCAGTAACGATTCTGGGATTTGAATCTCAAAATTGTGTTTTCCTAATGACATAAGAAAATACAAATTGAGACAGAACTAATCAGTATTGATTTTTTCAATCAAAAAAACCTTCTCGATTTCAATTATAACAAAACATAT